TGCATAATAATACTAAGCAAATCCACTGAATAAAAAAAAGGGAAATATTCTCATTATGAACGAACAGGGACTAGTGTTTTTGCAAGAAATTTCTAGCCAACCCCCCCTGCAAAAGGTCTTTTCTTAACACCAAGCGTGTTGGCAATAGATAGAAAAGGTAACTCCAACAATTTATTTGTCCTCAACGCCCCCTATTTCCAGGAATTAGTCACTTCAACAGCCTTCGATGGTTATATGGGTATCCAAAGTACGAACGAGATGGATGTTGGTTTTCCCAACCATTCTTGTTAGTCCCGATCCTGATCAGGAAAGGGGAGAATTTTTAACAAAGTTTTTTGTGTGGTTGATTCCTAGATGTAGTGCTTCTTCCCCTATGCCACCTAATTGGTACTAGTGAAGTAGTATTAACCTGTAATCCAGAACCTATAGGCTAACCTTTCGCTCAAGACTAGAATCAAAAATTGAAGCATATGAGGTTGCATCAACCGAGGATACACGACAGAAGGTATTGTTCTCGGTTTCCCCAAACTTCACCTTCAACAAGCGTAGGTTTTTTTTTTTCAAAAAAAACAACAATTTTCTTTCTATCCGGAAGCGTGTGCCCTTCTCGTAAGACTGAGAAAAAAAAAAAAAAGAATCAAATCGCACCATCTCTGTAATAGGTAAATGCCTCCTTTTCTCCTGAAGTTGTCGGAATTATTCGTAATAAGATATTGGCTACAATTGAAAAGGTCTTATCAATAAAATTTCCATTTATCCGCGATCTCGGCATAGGTAACAATCCATTCGATAATTCTTCTCATTACCTCTCGTGGGATAAAAAATCCCACAAACAAAGGAATCGTACAGTACAAAATACCATAAAAGCGGACCCATTCTAAAAAAAAAAAAAACGTGCGGAACCTATACTCAAATTGTTCCCTTTTGACAGGAATCAATAGGAAATCTTTGAATCCGATTGGACTTCATTTAAAAAAAGTAGTATATGGATATAGTAAGGAGTATAGTAATTAACAAAACTATTCTATTAGCCTTTTAGCGAAGTTATAAGGAAGAATCTAGGAATTTTTTCTACAGATTATGAAAATTTGAGAAGTTTTGATTGGATTAGGATTCACGGAACAAAAAGAATCAAATAATCACTCTTTCTCTGATTCAAATAGAATAAGCACCCCCTTTTTGCTTATTTGCATAGCGTGTATACACCAAAGTATACAATCGAAATAGAAAAATCCGCGGTTTCATTCATGAATTTGTAATCGAGCTGTAAGAAGTTTTCGTTGAGAAATCTTCAACGGATAAGGGGTTTTTTGAATTCCTATCTAACCGGAGTCAAGTAAGTATTAATCTAATCACGTCTAAATAGAATCATATTCTAAAATATATGGGTCGGGCGACCCGTTCCAATTCAGTGTTTAATCCGGTACCATTCTAAACATCAGAATCATAAAAAGAGGGGGTCGTCGTCTTGACAAAACAAACTTGACTCAATATAGCTTTTTTTGTTTTTCATTTTATTGTTATAATCGATTGGTCATACCTATACCGTAAAAAAAAAGAATACTGCAATATTCTAAATGAAATGGATCGCTATTCACCCGTTTTATGGGTAATAATCATAATCATAAGATTATGTAGGAGAGGTGGCCGAGTGGTTCAAGGCGTAGCATTGGAACTGCTATGTAGGCTTTTGTTTACCGAGGGTTCGAATCCCTCTCTTTCCGTATCTTCACCTACATTACGAATCTTATCGCTCGCAATGTATCAAATAAAAATGAAGACTATTATTCGAACCGTTAAACCAGCCCTCTCTTTATCTTTGATATCGATTCACTATTCCTAATTGTATTCTAATTGTAATTGCCTGTGGTACGGAAAATACTGGAAAGAGTAGAGTATTCAGGGCATAAAAAATTCCCCCGATCCATTTAAGATAAGTGAATGGAAGAGGAGAAAAAGGGGAAAAATTCACCGCACCCTTGTTTGGTATTTTAATTAGGTTCAAATCTGACGAGAATAATATTCTACGACTAGCAACTCTTTTATTTTCAAACCAACCCACTCACGATCTATTATTTGATTGACTACTCCTTTATACTGGGAGGAGTCAAGAATCAAATGTTTTGGTCTTGGTAACTTCCATTTCCGATTCCGATGAGGGGATGAATCAAGAGAATTTTGAATCAGCGCTCTGGATTTTTGTTCATCTCTTGTCGTAATAATATCTCGGGGTTTACAGCGATAACTTGGTATATCTACTATACGACCATTAACTAAAATATGTCTATGGTTAACTAATTGTCGGGCTCCTGGAATGGTCGAAGCCATGCCTAATCGAAAAAGGATATTATCCAAACGCATTTCAAGTAATTGTAGTAAAACCTGACCCGTTGAGCCTTTGGCTTTTCCAGCAATACGAACATAGTGGAGTAATTGTCGCTCTGTCAGACCATAATGAAAACGCAATTTTTGTTTTTCTTCTAGACGAATACAATATTGA